TTCCAGCTAGAAGCATACAAGTACTGTAATGTGCTTCTCCATGGGTATCTGGTAACCATGTATGTAGAGGTATAATCGGTGATTTGACAGCAAAAGCAATCAGAAATACCAGATAAAATATGATTTCCAATGCTACAGGATACGGTTGATTAACTAATGTTTCCAAATTTAATGTTGGTTCATTAGAACCATATAAACCGATACCCAAAACTCCCATCAAGAGAAAAATAGAACCTCCTGCAGTGTACAAAATAAACTTTGTAGCTGAGTACAGGCGTTTCCTCCCTCCCCACATCGATAGGAGTAAATAAACAGGAATTAATTCTAACTCCCACATGATGAAAAAAAGTAAAAGGTCTCGAGAAGAAAATGATCCAATTTGACCACTGTACATTGTTAACATCAAGAAATAGAATAATCGGGAATCTCGAGTAACTGGCCGACCCGCTAAGGTAGCTAAAGTGGTGATAAAGCCGGTAAGTAAAATGGGTCCTATAGAAAGTCCATCTATTCCCAATCTCCAATCAAAATCAAAAAAATTAATCCATTTATAATCCTCCAAAAATTGGATTAATGGATCATCCAATTGAAAATGATAACCGAATGCATAGGTCGTTAGAAGGAGTTCGAAGATGCATATACATAAAGTATACCACCTTATTATCTTATTTCCTCTATGAGGTAGAAAGAAAATTAAGGAACCCGCAAATATAGGGAAAACTACAATTATGGTTAACCAAGGAAAATAATTCGTGGTAAAGACAAGATACACTTGGACAAAAAAACCCGTGCTCAAAATAGATTTTGATTTTGAGCACGGGTTTTTGTCGATAAAAAAACCAAATAAATTTGCGTGGAGTTTTCTAGAACATATTAATAAGCTAGACCCATGCTGCGAGTTGTTTCATGCCATAAATAAACTCGAACACTCAAGAAATCTGTTGGACAGGCAGATTCACATCTCTTACAACCGACACAGTCTTCCGTTCTTGGAGCAGAAGCAATTTGTTTAGCTTTACATCCATCCCAAGGTATCATTTCTAATACATCTGTGGGGCAAGCTCGAACACATTGGGTACACCCTATACATGTATCATAAATCTTTACTGAGTGTGACATTGGATCTATTATTAATTTTATTTTTAAACGTCATAAATTTTCGATCTAGTAATTAAATTTAAAAAATGAATCGTATATTTAGACACCAGATGAATCAATGATTAAGCAGAATTTTTCTAATAAATAGATTTCTGGATCGGCTCATGAGGGGAGAAAGGGCCAAGATACTTTGATTTGTTACGTTTTCGCAAACATAAACATGATCATATATTACGTATTATACATGCTAATTGGAATTGATGAAGATTTGTTATTTTAAATATCTATTTGATGAATATAATTCATTTTTATGATTAATCTTACTTATTCAAAAAATTTGATTGGTTGATACGAATAGAGTTTCTATTACGATAAATTGACGAAACAATTGCTAATCCAATAGCTGCTTCAGCGGCTGCAATAGCTATAACAAAAATTGAGAAAATATCTCCTATTAATTGGCGATTATCAAAAAAATCTGAAAATGTTACTAAATTTAGATTAACCGCATTGAGTATAAGTTCAAGACACATAAGGGCTCGAACCATATTTCGACTCGTGATCAATCCATAGATACCAATAGAAAATAAATAAGCACTCAAAATAAGTACATGTTCGAGCATCATTGACCAACTCCTTATCAATATTGATGCATTTCAAGATGAACAACAATTAAACCGATTTAATTGACTAGAATATAATAAGTACGGAGCTAACAAATGTGTAACAAAGACAAATAAATAAATTTATTTTATAGGGAGTAATAAATTGAAATAAAAACATTTTTTCATTATATGATAATATGAACAATCTTCAAATAAAATTGAAACACAGAACAAAGTGTTATTTTGATTGATAATTTATTACTGACGAGCCACAGCAATTGCACCTATCAAAGCAACTAAAAGAATTATGGAAATAAGTTCAAATGGAAGAAAAAAATCTGTTGCTAAATGAATCCCAATTTGTTGACTATTACTTATCATCAAATCTTGCTCTATAATCTGATTTGATCTTGTAGTCCAAATAATACTATACCATGAAGTATCTGGAATAATAGTAATTAGTGAAACAAAAATACTTGTACAAACCATCGAAGTACCCCCATCCCCAACGGTCCAAAGAGTCAAATCTTTGTAAGATCCTGAACCATTCATAAACATCACAGCAAATATGATTAAAACATTTATAGCTCCTACGTAAATAAGGAGCTGTGCGGCAGCTACAAAATGGGAATTTGATGAAATATAGAATAAAGATATACAAACAAGAACTAATCCCAATGAAAATGCAGAATAAATTGGATTGGTAAGTAATATCACCCCCAGACCTCCTAATATAAGACCCAATCCCAGAAACACTAAAAGAAAATCATGTATTGATCCAGGTAAATCCATTAGATATGTAAACTCATAAATAAATCGAAAATCTTTCATGACCTTATTGACTTGACCAGGAAAATTACCCTATTTTTTGATGATACGTTTTTATGAATATATATTTAATTTCATTCGAAATGCTAATAAATTAGAATGGATGTGAATTGATGTAGATCCAATAATTGGATCAATCTTATTCTTTAATCCAAAATGCTAAATGGGAGTTCAAACAAGCTATATCTATCAAAATAATTACGAATATATAACTAGATTTTGAATTCAAATGAAGCCTGGTTTCTTGCCAATCAATCAATAATCGGTATTTTTATTGTAAAATGAATTATTGACTAAGAAAAAAAACTCATTTTTTAGATCCAAAAAAATGGAACCTTAGTAATTTTGAATTGTTCTTGAATCATGAGGTTTATTCATTTTTTATTTGAGGCGAATTCAAAATTGTTCGAATTGTGTAATCGTCAATTACTGGCATTGGTAAACGACCCAAAGCTATTTGATTATAATTCAATTCGTGACGATCATAAGTTGAAAGCTCATATTCTTCGGTCATTGATAAACAATTTGTTGGGCAATACTCAACACAATTACCACAAAAGATACAGATTCCAAAATCGATACTGTAATTAAGCAATTGTTTCTTTCGAATATCCGTTTCCAATTTCCAATCAACAACAGGTAAATCTATAGGACATACACGAACACATACTTCACAAGCAATGCATTTATCAAATTCAAAGTGAATTCGACCGCGGAAACGCTCCGATGTGATCAATTTTTCATAAGGATATTGAATCGTTACAGGTAAACGATTTGTGTGGGATAAAGTAATCATGAAACTTTGACCAATGTACCTTGCAGCTCGTACTGTTTGTTGACCATAATTCATGAACCCGGTTACCATAGGGAACATATCGTGAATATCTATGAGTAATTTTTTTTCTTTCTCTTGTTTGATATAAGTCGCCAATAAAAAATAGTTTATTTACAGTGAAAGGAGTTGGGAAGAAGTTGTTAATAATAGATTACCTAGAGAAATAGGTAAAAGGAATTTCCATCCAAGATTTAATAATTGGTCCATTCTTAGCCTAGGTAAAGTCCATCTTGTTGTTATAGGAATGAACAAAAACAAATATGTTTTCACTAATGTAATAAAAAGACCAAGTATCGTTCCAAAAACCCCACTCGCTTTATTTATTTCAAAAAGTTGAGGAATAAATATGTACGGAATAGATAGATTCCACCCACCCAAATAAAGAACTGTTACAAAGAATGAAGAAACGAGTAGATTTAAATAGGAAGCAACATAAAATAAACCAAATTTTATACCTGAATATTCGGTTTGATAACCTGCTACTAACTCTTCCTCTGCTTCTGGTAAATCAAAAGGTAATCTCTCACATTCTGCTAGGGAGGAAATTAGAAAAATGATAAACCCTATAGGTTGACGCCACAAATTCCACCCCCAAAAACCATATTTTGACTGCGCCTCAATTATATCAACTGTACTCGAACTGTTAGATAATCATAGTCGGTGATAACATCACTGTTCCCATCGCTATTACAGAACCGTACGTGAGATTTTCACCTCATACGGCTCCTCGAGAACCACAAATAAATCTAAGGACCGGATCAGCATTCTTTATCTTGATATGTTCTAGATAGAGTAAAAATCTATTGAAAGGTCCCGAATTAGACCAATGGAATTCTGTCTACTATAATACTAATTTAGTACTTCTGAATTGATCTCATCCTTTATTTTATCACTTTATTTAATAAGAATTTTTTTTTTTGAGTAATAATTTGAGTAATAACGAAATCCTTAAATAAAATACTCCTTGTGTAAATATCCATAGATATTTCAACCCATAGTTTTCGATTACGAAAAAGAATTAGACATTATATTAGTTCATCAATCATGAGAAGAATTCTAGCTCTATATATAGATATATATTGATTCTTTTTTTTTAGTTCCTACTCGTCTTTCTTAAAAGGGTATTGAAAAAGGTAAAGGATTATTTCGTTCCTAATAGTCATTTCTTTAATTGGTGGATAGGAGCATACTCTGGATCGGAATCATGGGGAGTACTACTTGATCATTTCTACCAACTTAAAGCCCCAATTAGTATTCCTTTTATGCAGAAATGCCCCTTTGGATAATTTACATAATCTCTATTACTAATCCTTTGTGTAATTTTGGTGTTTCTAACCATCCACTTATTGTTGCGGAATCACCCGCGTTATGGTAATACATGTATGTAAATCCATACAAACTATAGTAAAAACTCCATACAGTTGATCTTTTGAACCCGCTTCAAGCTATGATATGATGTCCAATCAACCAATCTTGGGGGAAACAGCCTTATTTACTGCTTATATTTATTTTTGCTTAATCCTGGTACATAGGAAATGAGACTCGATCTTTTTACTGCGAACTTCTAAGCTGTTTTCTTTCACTCATATAACTATCTGATTTAGTTTGTCAACCCAAATGATAAACAAATAAATGAAGATATCTATTCAAACCTTTCCTCGAAATAAAGTCAAAAGAAATAGGAAAAGTTTATGTCTCAACGAATCGCACGTAGAGATATTGATAATACACATAGAGTTAATGGTATTTCATAACTAATCGATTGAGCAGCAGCTCGTAACCCACCCAAAAAAGAATATTTATTATTTGATCCATATCCTGACATAAGTAGTCCAATGGGAGCAATACTTGAAATAGCGATCCATAAAAAAACACCAATATTGAGATCGGCTAGCACAAGGTGATAGCCAAAAGGAATTACCGAATAACTTAGTAGAATTGATATGACCGCTATGGATGGTCCGATACTGAATAAACTGGTATCTCCTCTAGATGGAATAATATTTTCTTTTAAAAGTAGTTTTGTCCCATCTGCTAGCGCTTGGAGAATTCCAAAAGGGCCGGCGTATTCAGGTCCAATACGTTGTTGTATCCCTGCGGATATTTCTCTTTCTAACCATACAATTACTAGTACACTTATTGTAATTCCCAATACAAGAGTCAAGATAGGGATAAGCATCCATATAATACCACAGACCTCCTTTAAGGATTCCAATTTTGAAAACGAATTGATATCTTGCACTTCTGTTGTATCAATTATCATTTCAACGATCAACTTCTCCCATAATGATATCTATACTACCTAGTATCGTCATAATATCAGCCAATTTTATTCTTTTAACTAACTGAGGAATAATTTGCAAATTGATAAAACCGGGCGGTCGGATTTTCCATCGCCAAGGAAAAACACTTTGATCTCCTATCAAAAAAATTCCCAACTCGCCCTTTGGTGCTTCGACTCTCACATAAAGTTCCTGTTTCGATAATTCAAAAGTGGGTGAGGGTTTTTTACTAATGAATCTATATTCAAAATCATTCCATTCAGGATCGCTTACTCTATCAAAGCATCGGATTTCTAAATTCTCATAGGGCCCTCCTGGAATTCCTTCCAGAGCTTGTTGAATAATTTTTATAGATTCCGTCATTTCACTTATTCGTACTAAATAACGAGCTAATGAATCTCCTTCCTTTTGCCATTTTATTTCCCAATCAAATTCGTCATAACACTCATAATGATCAATTTTACGAAGATCCCATTGTATTCCGGAAGCTCGTAGCATTGGTCCTGATAACCCCCAATTTATTGCTTCCTCTCCATTAATAATGCCCACTCCCTCAATTCGTTCTAAAAAAATAGGATTTCGTGTAATAAGTTTTTGATATTCAGAAATCCCTGTTAAAAAATAATCACAGAAATCCAAACATTTATCTATCCAGCCATGAGGTAGATCAACAGCTACTCCTCCGATACGAAAATAATTATGCATCATTCTCATACCAGTGGCAGCTTCGAATAAATCATATATTAATTCTCTTTCTTTAAAAATATAGAAGAAAGGGGTTTGTGCACCAATATCTGCCATAAAGGGACCAAGCCATAATAAATGAGAAGCTATACGACTCAACTCCAACATAATTACTCTGATATAGCTGGCTCTCTTCGGTACTTGAATATTTCCTAATTGCTCTGGTGCATTTACGGTTATTGCTTCTGTGAACATAGTAGCTAAATAATCCCAACGTGTTACATAAGGCAGATACTGTATAATTGTTCGGTTTTCTGCAATTTTTTCCATCCCTCTGTGTAAATAACCCAATATTGGTTCACAGTCAATAACATCTTCACCATCTAGAGTAATGATGAGCCGAAGAACCCCATGCATGGATGGGTGATGAGGACCCATATTTACTATCATGAGGTCTTTTCTGGTAGCTGGTACATTCATAGGTTTTTCCCCGATTCATTCTTCCATGAATTACTGAAAACAAAAATCAATTTATCAAAATTCAAGATATAATAAATCAAATAATTAAGGTTCTTCAAATTAGTGAGTTTTGAGTTCCCGAATATCCAACCGACCAATTAATTCTTTATAACGTACTCTATTTTTCTTTGACAAATAAGCCAGTAATCGTTGACGTTTTCCCAGAATTTTACGTAGACCTCGCTGAGATAAATAGTCTTTTCTGTGCAATTCTAAATGTGAAGTAAGTCTTCGTATCTTATTGGTGAAACTGAAGACTTGAAATTCGACAGACCCCTGGTTTTTTTCTTTTTCTTCTTGCAAAAAAACTGAACTGAATGCATTTTTTACCATAAAACGAAAAATTCTCCCCCTTTTTTATTTTCTTGTTTAAAGATCTAAATTTTACCGATCAGAAATAAAAAATTATAATAATGCCAACCACTTTAATCGGGTATACTTAATTAAATTATAGACTCCTAATTTTATTAAATCGTTTTTTTATCAAATAAAATGAGTCAATGATCAATCTAATTTTCAATTTAAGTCGTATAGAAAAGAAAAGAACGGCACTTATAAAAGATAATAAGTTTTGAGCTGAAAATTTAAATAATTAAAATAAAAGGATTCCGTTGAGTTATTGATAGATCTAAGGGATACGTCAACGCCATTGAATTAGTATCATGTATAAGAATGAAATATACGATAGCACATGTGTATATGTGTGTATATGTGGTTGCTTTCATATATCAGATATGCTACATACATAGATAAAATCTATCACTCTCCTTCATTGTGGATACATATGTATCCTTACCATATTGAAATGGCTGCCATTAGTGGTATCAAACCAATAGCGATTCATACAAGCTAAATCTTCTAATTGATAAGTCGGCCAAAGAAATAATTTAAATTTTATTAATTTCTTTTTCTCTATCTCAAGATTTGTGCTTTTATCCAAAAATTGATCGAAGTTTTTTACGTTTTTCCCATCACAAAATGCTGAATTTCTATCGCGACCGTTCCCATTTCGGGACTCCAAACAAATTAGAATTCTAAACTCTTTACGGCGTCTAAGTGATAAAATATTTTCAGGAACAGGCAAAACATAATGATTTTGTTTTTTATTTTCAGTTATTTTTTGATGTCTTGCAATGGGTTTATCAACATATCTTTTTTCTTGGTTTCCTTGATTAGCTTTGTCCTTACTCTTATGAACGCATGAAATACTTATGGTTTGATACATAAGAAATTTTCCATCCCTTGTAACAGACAGACGCACCGGTTCAATAATAAATAGACTCTTTCTCATTAATTCTGTAAGAGTTAAATCTTTCTGAATCAGCATTATATCCAGACTCATTTCTCCCCGTTGAATAGAGGATATAGCAATTTCTCTTGGGTTTATCAATCTAAGCAGGAAACAATATACCTTGATATTATTGAGCATTTTTTGATTTAAAGAATCATCCCATCTCAATTGAAAAAGTAAATATCTTTTAAGAAATAAATGGAGTTTGGCTTCTGTATTGCTTTGGTATTCTTTTTTCTTTCTACGTTTTTTTATATCTGATCCCGCCCCATAATTTTCTTCAAGATCTTCTTCTTGAACTGATCCGCGATTCCTTCGGTTTTGCGCATCTGATCTAGGATTCCCTCGAGTTGTAGATTCTTTTTCTTTTTTCTTGCCATTTTCTAATTCAAGATAGTTTGTTTTATTCGATGAAAGATCCTTTTTTGGATTTTCATTGATATTTTTAGTTGTACTAATATTTACATCTCCATTATTATTATTATTAAAATTTAAAAGAAGTAATTTGATGGGTATGAACCAGGGTTTCATTTTATATGAATTATAAAGGAGTGCAAATTCGGGGAAGAACCAAAGTTTAAGATTCGATATGGGACGATTTCGTATTTGTTCATTCATTCCCATCCAATCAAACCCCTTTTTATTGGAAGGCTTTATTTGTTGATGAATCATCAGACCTTTCTTCTCTATTTTTTTGTCATTAATAGTCTTTTTATGACTGTTGGTATTGATCCAGGTCTCAATATCGACCGTATTTCTAAGACAAAAATGGATCATTTTCCAATCCCCATATTTTCTATCCGGATTTTTATCCATATCCATAATACCATTTTTTCCGAGATAATTATTGCTAAGAATATCTCCCATTCCATCAAATAATTCGTATTTCCGTGTGTTGTAATTACAAGAAATCCCTTGGTTATTGTTTACTTGTAATGGTGATACATAAATAGATGAGTTCTTCGTATCTTCATAAGATATAGATTTATATGATAAAAGATCATATCCATAGTCTTTTTTTTTTTTTAATTTTTTTTTATTTGGTAATTTATAATAATTTTCTTTTTTATAATAAATTACTTGGTCTTTTTCATAAGAATCCCGTTTGTTTAAATCTTTATTTTGGACCATCCAACCTTGATTAACTCTATTTCGCCATTTTCCTGGCACTAATTTAGACCATCTAATCTTAGATAAATTATATTGATAATGACCCCTTAACCGCGTTTTCCATTGATTTATTCCAAAATTTCGAATTTTTTTATTTTGGAATTCAGAATGCAATATTCCTTGGGCTCCAAAATAATCTTTTATTTCATTTGTAAGAAAAAAGGATGTTCCATTATATTGAAGGACAAATCGTAACTTATCCAAGTTATTAACTTGGATTTGTGATAATTTGTAAAAGACATATGCTTGTGACAAAGAGGATAAGTTCTGTGAATTCTTACTAAGATTAGAAAGGGACTTTCTAAAGTTAATTGTATTTTGATTTGTTTTATCAATACCTTCTTGATTGGCTTTAATATTGTAAATGTATTTATCCATATATTTTTTTTTTGATTCAAGAAAAAGTGGTGTATTGATCTGAAGAATATTAATAATAAATAAGAAGATATATATATATAGCTTTTCAAAGAAAAATTTTATCAAAAAAATGTATTTACGGATTAATCGAATATTTCTTCTTTTAAACATCGGCCCGGAAGTTTTTGGAGATTCAAATCTTTCAGCATCATTACCTTTTTTGTTTTTCTTGTCTTTTAGAATTTTTCCTATTTGAGTTCTGATTCGATTTGTTCTATCAGTTAGATCTTTTATTTTTTTTTCGGTCAGTGAATAATTTGTCCAATCGAGAGATTTAATTTGACTGGACGATTCATAAATCATATTATTACTGATTCTCGAATCTTTGTCTTTTTTAGTTTCATTCGATCCAGATACTTTCTTCAACCCCAAAAATAGAGTTGGATTTATTTTGAATAGTTCTTTTATTATTCTTTGTATAAAGATAATGTTTTTTATAATCCATGTCTTTAGTTCTTTTGAGATTATTAGAACAAAATTTGTTCTTTCTAGTAGAACTAGAAAACAATTAGTTTTCCATTTCAGAATTTTTTTTCTTAGTTCTTTTAAAACGGAGTCAAAAAATGAAGATCTTTTTCGTGGAGAACCAAAAGGTACTTCAGCTTCCATTCCCAAAACTGTTAAAAAACAAAAATCATCGTTTTTTTTATCTTTCTTTTTTATTAGATAAGGGGAGGCTAGTTTAGATCTGTGCCAAGGTTTCAAACAGAAAGGAAATAATATTTTTATTTGAATACCGTCTATTAACCAGTTTTTTGGAAATTCTGTTTCTGATAATTGAACACCATTATAGGTGCATTTAACATGCATTTCCTTCTTCCAACCCTTTAAATCCTCGGACCACTCGGGAAATTGAAATAATAGCATACGACCCATATTTTTAGCTATTATCAATGACGGTAATATAATATATCTTCTAAGAATTGATTGTGTTAGTAAGATTGAACCTCTTATTATTTGAGCAAATATAATACTATCCCAGGCTTCTGCTATTTCTATTCGTGCTTGATCTTCTAATCTGTCTGTCGCTCTTTTGTGCGCTTCTTTTTTCTCTTGTTCGTTTGGATCTTCTTCCACACAATCCGAAATTTTGAATTCTGTGTTTTTACCCATCCTATTTATAAAAATTAATTTAATAAGTTCGGAGATATCAAACAAAAAAAGAGGGGTATTGTCTATTCTGTCAAAAAAAAACGGGGAATGTACATTTGCTTGAAACAATTCCAAAATAGTTATTTTGCGTCTTTGAGCACGCATAGATCCTTTTATTATGTCTCGACGAAAATCCGATTGTTGAGAATAATGTATTAAAGCGACTTCGTCTGTTTGATCAGGATTATTAGTACCTGGAGTAGTAGTATAAGTATCGGGATTCTGCTGATTATCAGTAAAAATGACTACACGTTTAGCTTTTCTTGAGCGAATCTGATGATCCTCCTCCGCGTCTTCTTCATTTTGTTTCTCTTGTTGTTCTAATTCGTCAATTAATTTGTATGAACATCGAGGTATTTTTTTACTTATTTCTTTTGATATTGATTTTCGATCAAATGCAGCTATTTTTATTTCTTTTTCTCGATAACTAGTAGCAATAAGGATCTCATGGATCTTATTTATCCAAAGAGTTCCAATGGAATTTCCGATGGGAATTTTATTTATGATTGAAGGGGAAAAAATAAAATGGATTATTCCACGATAAGGCCCGTTCGAGAAAGGATCATACTTTTTAGGCAAGTATTCTTTTTTAGTTTCATCATTACACAATCTAGTTTTTTTTTCGAGTACTACATCCAGAGGAAGAGATCCCTTATCTATAGCCTCTATTCGACTTATAAACTCGTTGCTGAGCTTGTTTTCGTTTTGTTCATTCGTATAAACCCACTGATTATCTAGTTCATAAGAGGAAGGGTTTTCGGTTGTGTACAAAGCCATCTTTCTTTGTATCATTTCCAAAAAAGTGGATAAACTCGGTGTATACATAAAAGAGATTTTTTGTTTTCCATCACTTCGACATGTGTAAAAAAAATATTGTGACATTTCATTTCTTACAGCATTTTCAAATCGCTCATTTTTTATATACCGCAATGGCAATGGACGAGTCCATCGTTTATAGTCGAAAAGACCGATCACAAGAAGTTTTTCAAACCAGAAGAAAGGATCTTCTTTGTTTTTAAGGATTTCTAACTTCGAATTTTCGTGATTCCCATCCAGATCAGAAGTTTCATAAACTCGGCTATTTTTATAGAATGTCTCTTTAAAGTGAAAGTGGAATTCATCCTTTGTTTTTTCCGTTCCATTCACTCGGATCTCTTCTGTTTCATCGATTTTGTCCGGATCCTCCTTTTCTTCCGAAAAAAGGGAAGGAGAAGGATCTTCTTCGGTGGATCCCTCTTGTTCCTCTTTAGTCCCCTTCGTTTTGGAAGTTGGTTCTATTTCTACATCTGTTTCTTTCTCGCTTTCCCCCCTTTCTTCCGTTTCTGAGGTTTCTTTCAGTTTCTTAGTAACGCTGGGTGACGGTATTCTGCCTAAATAGTAGACACAGGTAATAAATAAGAGAATACTAAAGATTCGAGCCATAGAATTTCTCACTTCTGACACAAGGTATTTATTAGATCGAATAAGTACATTAGATCTAATAGAATGATTTTGCCGTATCCAGACTAATACCAATCCAATCCATTTCATGAATAAAATGTGACCAATTAACCAACCAACAAAACTACTTGTTACGAATAACATCTTGTTGTTGCATCGAAACATATAAATGTTGACTA